ATTTTTTTTTTCCTTTTTTTATTTAAGTTTAAAAAAATAACATAACTAAATATATTAAATTAAATTTTCTATAATTATAAAATTTTAGGAAAAAGGTAATAAATTTTAGTACTATTAAAAATAGGGCTTCTATTAGAAGTTTTTCTGAGAAATTTTTGCTCTTGCGAAAATTCCTTTTAATTTTTCTAAAAATTTAAGCCTTACCCTCAAAAAGCTCTTTTCTTAATAAATCCCTGCATAATTAATAATAAAAAGGATTGACATTAGAATCCATATATATTACCGTTTATCACTACCATTCTTTATATATATATATGTAGAGAAGGTTGTCTATTTAACAATATTAAGATTAATATATCCGTATCGTATGTATATACCAGAATTTAGTTAAAGAAAGAGAAAAAATCAACTTAATTTAATTAATATAAGAGCACTTTAATATTAGTATAATTAAATATTCATAAAAATGCATAGAAATTATTAGTTACTTGTTAAATTTTTTATACCTATCAGTATATATAGATATATTAATTATTAATCCTATTATATTATAATATTAAATTTTTATTAAAAAAAAAAAAAAAAAAAAAAATATAACAGGTATCCTTCAATAAATATGTAATTTACTAATAATAGATAAATTGAAGTTAATTAAATTTAGTAAATAATTCGTTGCATAGATATTAAGAAAATATAACGTTAATTCTTTACAAATTACTATATTAGTGTGATTTTTAAAACTTTAAATAAAAAAAAATTGAATTTATGGGTTTCAGAAATTTGTATTTTAAGTCGTAATCTCTTTTCATGAAAGAGTTTTCGTTTGACAGTTGAAAAATAGCCTTTTTTAAAAAAATGAAAAAATTAAATTTCTAAAGATTAATCGTTACTTATTTTTTTAAGAATGTAAGGGATATTCGTTTATTTATTTTTATTAAAGGTTATTCGTTAATTTGGGTTTTGCATTTTCTGTCATCCAAAATTTCTGAAAAAATTTTTTCTCTTTTGGGGAAAAGGCTTGATTTTGTTTAGATCTTTAAAATTAAAAATTTTGGGGACAAATTTTGGATTTTTAAATCTTTTGGGTTAAATCACTGTTAATTAAAGATGTGGTTATTTTTGGAAGCTGTTCAGCTTCCAGGCGATTTTAGGTTTTATTAATAATTTACTTTCGATTAACCCTTACAAGAAAAATACTTAATAATTTTGTTTTGAGGAGTCAGGACCTCTGAAGCATGAGTTGTTAACGTGGAGGAGGAGTCAGGACCTCTGAAGCATGAGTTGGTTAATTTGGATGAGGAGTCAGGACCTCTGAAGCATGAGCTGGTTAGGGTGGATGAGGAGTCAGGACCTCTGAAGCATGAGTTGTTAACGTGGAGGATGAGTCAGGACCTCTGAAGCCTGAGTTGGTTAAGGTGGAGGAGGAGTCAGGACCTCTGAAGCATGAGCTGGTTAAGGTGGATGAGGAGTCAGGACCTCTGAAGCATGATCTGGTTAATTTGGAGGATGAGTCAGGACCTCTGAAGCCTGAGTTGGTTAAGGTGGAGGAGGAGTCAGGACCTCTGAAGCATGAGCTGGTTAAGGTGGATGAGGAGTCAGGACCTCTGAAGCATGATCTGGTTAATTTGGATGAGGAGTCAGGACCTCTGAAGCATGAGCTGGTTAAGGTGGATGAGGAGTCAGGACCTCTGAAGCATGAGTTGTTAACGTGGATGAGGAGTCAGGATCTCTGAAGCATGAGCTGGTTAAGGTGGAGGAGGAGTCAGGACCTCTGAAGCATGAGCTGGTTAAGGTGGAGGAGGAGTCAGGACCTCTGAAGCATGAGCTGGTTAAGGTGGAGGAGGAGTCAGGACTTCTGAAGCATGAGCTGGTTAAGGTGGAGGAGGAGTCAGGACCTCTGAAGCATGGTAGTTGGGATTTTATTTAAAATAATTTTCTTTTTATAATAATTGGGCTCTTTATTTAAATATTGAGTGGCAGATATTTAATTGAATATCTCGGAAGTTAGGGATTTACTTTTTACTTTTTATTTTCTTTATGTTTTTGCTTAGTAAATCTACTAATTTTTCTTAAAATACGGGGAGGAATCGTTAATAAAATTTAGTACTTACTATTACTGGAAAAGGAGGCCCTTTGTTTTATATTAAATTATTTTAATAAATAATTATTTTGTTTTTTTATTTAACTTAATTTAAAGTTTTATTCTAGCTTAAAGGTTTGTTTAATATTTCTTTATTATGTAAGTTTAAGCGTTATTTGGTTTTAAATAATTTAATTTGCAGTTACTAATTTTAAATATTTAATATATTAAGATTTAGGAATATATTTTTGCTTTAACTAAATTTGTGCCAGCAGTTGCGGTTATACAAATAAAGTTAATAAATTTTTTCGGTTTATAGTTAATTTGTTAATAAAATTTAAATTTGGAATTTATTGAGTGGAATCTGGATTTTAATGATAAATTTGTTTTTTTATATGAGGCTATTAAATTTTATTTTAAACTAGGATTAGATACCCTATTATTTTTAATGTAAATTTTAACTCCTGGTTATTATTAGTTATTTTCTTGAAAACAAAAGATTTTGGCGGTATTTTAGTCTTTTCAGAGGAACCTGTTTTGTAATTGATATTCCACATTAAATTCTACTTGCTTTTTGTTTGTATATCGTTGTCAAGATTATTTTATTAGAATTTTAATGGTCGTTATTTTTAATTAAAGAATAGATCAAATCAAGATGCAGCTATAAGCAAGTAAAAATGGGTTACAATAAATTTATTTATATGGATTAGTTCGTGAAATGAATTATAAAAGTGGATTTGAATGTAATGTTATTTTATTTTTTAATATGATTTAGCTCTAAAATATGCACATATCGCCCGTCGCTTTCATAAAATTGAAATAAGTCGTAACAAAGTAGGCGTACTGGAAAGTGTGCCTAGAAAGTCAAATTAGAGCTTGAGTAGGAAGTTTCTTATTTACATTAAGAAGATATTGTGCAAATCAATTTAATTTGAGTGTAATTGATTATTAATAATTTTTTTTTAAAATATTATTTTAATTTTTTTTATTTTAGTGAATAATTACTGTATAGGAATTTTGAAATATATTGAAAATTTATATTTATATAAGATTATTTTATTTTTAGTACCTTGTGTCTCAGGGTATATTAATTAATTTATATTTATATATTTTTCCCGAATTAAAAAGAGCTAAAAATTAATTTGTTTTAATGTTAAAAAATTATTCTTAATTGGTTTTTGGTAATGAAATGTTATTCGTTTTTTATTATATCTGGTTTTTTAAGAAATAAATTTAATTTTTCTATTTTTTATTGTAGTTTTATTTTTAATTATCAATTTAAATATGGTATGTCTTGAGGGATAAGCTTCAATTCAGATTATTATAAATTATTCTTTTTAATAAGATTGTAGGATTAATAATTTTCTTCTATTTATGTATGTTATTATTTACTTATTATTTTTATTATTTTTATTTATTTTAATTTTTTTATTAAAATATAGAGTTTAATTTGTTTTTCTAGTAATAATGATGTAATTAGTATATTATTAATGTATTTTTAAATTTTATTTTAAATTATTTATAAGGAATTCGGCATATTTATATTTCGCCTGTTTAATAAAAACATGTCCTTTTGATTTTAATTTAAGGTCTAATCTGCTCAATGATTATTTAAATAGCCGCGATATTTTGATCGTGCGAAGGTAGCATAATCATTAGCTTATTAATTGTAAGCTGGAATGAATGATTGGACGAGAATATAACTGTCTCCTAAATAAGTGTAGAAATTTCTATTTAAGTAAAAAAGCTTAAATTTTATTAAAAGACGAGAAGACCCTATAGAGTTTTATATATAATTTATAATTGAACTTATGGTTTATAAATTTTTTTATTTTGTTTATATTTAGTTGGGGTGACGGAAGAATTTAATAAACTTTTTTTATTTTTGAATAGTGATTGTTAGATTTATGACTTATTTTTAGTTAAAAGATTAAATTACCTTAGGGATAACAGCGTTATTTTTTTTAAGAGTTCATATCGAAAAAAAAGATTGCGACCTCGATGTTGGATTAAAATTAAATTGTGGTGTAGAAGTTACAATTTTTAGTCTGTTCGACTATTAAAATTTTACATGATCTGAGTTTAGACCGGCGTGAGCCAGGTCAGTTTCTATCTTTAATTTAATAAGGTATTTTAGTACGAAAGGACCAAATACTTAATTGATTATTTTTAATTTGAATATTATTGTTATTTTGGCAGATTAGTGCGATAGATTTAGAATCTTTTTAAGTAAGATTTCTTACAGATAATACTTGATTTTAAAGGAATATTTATTGATTTTTTTTAGGTTACTAATTTTAATTATCTTTTTATTACTAGGAGTTGGGTTTTTAACATTATTGGAGCGTAAAGTTCTAGGCTATATTCAGCTTCGTAAGGGCCCCAATAAGGTTGGATTTGTTGGTCTACCTCAACCCTTGGCTGATGGAATTAAGCTTTTTACTAAGGAGCAAGTATATCCTTTAATATCTAATTTTTATGTATATTATTTTTCTCCTATTATTAATTTATTTTTAGCTTTAAGTATTTGAATTTCTATACCTTTTTTTTCTCATTTTTTTAATTTTAACTTTGGAGTTTTATTTTTTCTTGCTTGTTCTAGTCTTAGTGTCTATTCTATTATGGTTTCGGGTTGGTCTTCCAACTCTATTTATAGAATGCTAGGGGGCCTTCGTTCTGTAGCTCAAACAATTTCTTATGAAGTAAGACTTGCCTTGGTTTTAATCTCTTTTTTAATTTTAATTTCAAATTTAAGGTTATTTAGTTTTGTTTTTTATCAAAAATTTATTTGGTTATTTTTTGTTTGTATTCCTTTATCTATAATTTGATTTATTACTAGGTTAGCTGAAACTAATCGCACACCTTTTGATTTTGCTGAAGGTGAATCTGAGTTAGTCTCAGGTTTTAATACTGAATATAGTGCTGGAGGATTTGCCTTGATTTTTCTTGCTGAATATGCTAATATTTTATTTATGAGAATATTATTCAGGCTTATTTTTTTAGGAGGTGATTATTTTTCTTTTAATTTTTTTATTAAAATTACTTTAATTTCTTTTTTATTTATCTGGGTTCGGGGGACTCTTCCTCGTTATCGTTATGATAAGTTAATATATTTGGCTTGAAAGAGTTTTTTACCTTCTTCATTAAATTTTCTTTTATTCTTTATTGGTTTAAAATTATTTCTTTTTTATTCTTAACTGTTGTTAATAAAATTTAGTACTTAAATTAATAGAAGATTTTGCTTCTTTTTTATATTTTCAAAATATATACTTATTCAAGTTCATTAATTAATTAGAGTTGAAGGTAATTTTATCTCAAATTATTTCTGTTAAGGGTGTTATTATAAAGTATATAAAATATGTGATAGTAAGGATTTGTCCTGTTAAAATATAGGGGTCTTCTACAGGGCGAGCTCCAATTCATGTTAGTAGGATAGTGTTTGATAGGAATATTCAAAATATAATTTTTCTTATAGGGTAAAATCTATTTGATTGTATTTTTTTATTTCTAGTGAATGGTAAAATGATTAAGATAGCGATAGATAATACTAAAGCCACTACTCCTCCTAGCTTGTTAGGGATTGAGCGTAGAATAGCATAAGCGAATAAAAAATATCATTCTGGTTGAATATGAACAGGAGTTACTAAAGGGTTGGCTGGTGTAAAATTTTCAGGGTCTCCTAATATGTATGGGTTTGATAAAGTAATAATTACTAATAATATTATTGTTAAGGCGTATCCTGCTAGGTCTTTTAGTGAAAAGTATGGATGAAATGGGATTTTATCAATATTTCTGTTTAATCCTAAAGGGTTATTAGACCCTGTTTGGTGAAGGAATATTAAGTGAATTATTACTAAAGCTAATACAATAAAAGGTAAAATAAAATGTAGTGTGAAAAATCGAGTAAGTGTAGCGTTATCAACGGCGAATCCTCCTCATAGTCATTGAACAATTTCGGTTCCTAAGTATGGAATAGCTGACAATAAATTAGTAATTACTGTAGCTCCTCAAAATGATATTTGTCCTCAAGGTAGTACATATCCTAGGAATGCAGTTGCTATTACTATAAATAGAATGATTACTCCCACAGATCATGTTATTCGTAGATTATAGGAACCATAATACATACCTCGACCTACGTGTAAATATAAACATACAAAGAATAATGAGGCTCCGTTTGCATGTAAAGTTCGTAATAATCACCCATAATTAACGTCTCGACAAATATGAATGATTCTATTAAATGCTAATTCTACTCTTGCTGTATAGTGTATAGCTAAGAATAATCCGGTAACAATTTGGATTACTAAGCATAGTCCTAATAGGGATCCAAAATTTCATCATACTGAGATGTTAGATGGTCTTGGGAGATCAATTAATGAGTTGTTAATAATTTTAATTAGGGGGTGGGTTTTTCGTAAAGGTTTGAACATTATTTAGATTTAAGGGCCCCTTCTTCTCTTTTTGCAATTTTTACAATAGCTAATAAAGCAATAAATAAATATATTATTATTAATATTGTTAATATTATTTGAGGTCAATTAAAAAATTTTCTTATCGATAGTTGTCAATTTTTAATTAGGAGGGGTTGCCTCTTAATAATTTCTGCTCTTCTAATTATGAAATCATATTGTTTAATTAAAACTAAAGCTATTAAGGATGTGGTAATTAATGCTATTGTAGTTTTAATTGAGTAGTTAAATTTCTCATTTGAAGCGATTCTGGTTATATAAATAAATAAGACTAATATTCCTCCTACTATAACAAGAATTAAAATATATGAGTATCAAAAATTATTTCTAAACATTCCTGTTAATATTGAAATAATGATTGCTTGAATTAGGAGGATAAATCCTATTGATATAGGGTGAGTTGTTATTATAAATATTAATGGTGTTCTTACTATTGCGGATAAAATAATTTCTATTCAGAAAATAGTTTAATTAAAATATTAATTTTGGAGATTAATGATAAGGATATCTTTTTTCTGAGCTTTAAAAGTTAGACTTATTTTTGATTTACAAGACCAATATTTTAATTAAATTATTAAAGCTAATGTCTATTTATTATTTAATTTGCTTATATATGATTTTTTCTGGGTTGTTAGTATTTTGTTCTAAGCGAAAGCATTTTCTTCTTATATTAATTAGTCTTGAATTTATGATTTTATCTTTGTATTGTTTATTATTAATTGTTTTAAATTTTTATGGCTTTGAAGTTTTCTTTTGTATAATTTTTCTTACAATAAGTGTATGTGAAGGGGCTTTAGGGTTGTCTATTTTGGTTTCTTTAGTTCGAACTCATGGTAATGATTATTTTCAAAGATTTAATATTTTATGATAAAATTTATTTTTGCTTTGTTGTTTATGATTCCTTTATCTTTATTTAGCAAGGATTACTGGAAAAGTCAGATTTTTCTTTTCTTATTGAGTTTTATTTTTATGTTAAAATTTGCTTATGATTATACTTTTATCAATATTTCTTATATTTTAGGAGTGGATCTTTTATCTTATTTAATGATTTTACTTAGTTTTTGAATTTGCTCTTTAATACTTTTAGCTAGGTCTAAGCTTTTTAACCATAATTATTATTTTAATGCTTATTTATTAGTTGTTTTGATTTTACTGATTTCGTTATTTATTACTTTTAGGTCTATAAATTTATTTATTTTTTATTTGTTTTTTGAGGTTAGTCTTATTCCTACATTAATATTAATTTTAGGCTGAGGGTATCAACCGGAACGTTTACAGGCAGGGGTTTATTTATTATTTTATACACTCTTGGCTTCTTTGCCTATAATAATTTCTGTTTTTTACTTATTCTATTCTAATAATAGATTAGAGTTTTTTTTACTAAAAAATTATTCTTGGAGTTTTTATTTTTTTATCTGTTTAAATTTTGTTTTTTTTATTAAGATCCCCATGTATTTTGTTCATTTATGATTACCTAAGGCCCATGTTGAGGCCCCTGTTTCGGGTTCAATAATTTTGGCAGGGATTATATTAAAGCTTGGGGGGTATGGTTTAATACGACTGCTAACTCTTTTTTCTAGAATTATTAATAGTTTAAATTATATTTTTGTCAGAATTAGCTTAGTGGGAGGGGTGATTGTTTCTTTAATATGTTTACGTCAAGTTGATATTAAGGCTTTAATTGCTTATTCATCTGTAGCTCATATAGGGCTGGTTTTAAGAGGGATTATAAGATTAACTTATATAGGTTTTAGAGGGGCCTTAATTATAATAATTGCTCATGGGCTGAGTTCTTCAGCTCTTTTTTGTTTAGCTAATATTTCTTACGAGCGAATCAATAGGCGTAGTTTATTTATTAATAAGGGTTTATTGAATATTATACCATCAATAAGACTTTGGTGATTTTTACTTAGTGCTTGTAATATAGCTTCTCCTCCGTCTTTAAATTTATTTGGTGAGATTATGTTGATTAATAGATTAGTAGGTTGAAGTAATTTTTGTATAGGATTTCTTGCTTTAATTTCTTTTTTTAGCTGTTGTTACTCATTGTTTTTATTTTCTTATTCTCAACATGGAAAATTTAATTTAAGATTAATGAGTTTCTTTTCTGGTCAGGTTCGTGAGTATTTATTGTTAATACTCCATTGACTTCCTCTAAATATTTTAATTATAAAAGGGGATATTGTTAGATTAATAATGTATTTAAGTAGTTTATTTAAAATATTGATTTGTGGTGTCAATGAAATGTCTTTCATCTTAAATAATATTAAGAATTTGTTTAGTTTATAGGAGTATATTTTTTTTTTTTAGGTTAATTTTATTTTCTAGAGGGGTATTTTGTCTCTCCCAGGATCTTTGTTATTTTATTGAGTTTGAAGTAGCTTCAATTAATTCTTGTTTAGTTGTAATAAGACTACTTTTTGATTGGATATCTTTATTTTTTATAAGTTTTGTTTTATTTATTTCAGCTATAGTAGTTTATTATAGAGATGATTATATACACGGGGATTTAACTTTAAATCGGTTTATTATTTTAGTTAGCTTATTTGTTTTGTCGATAATACTATTAATTATTAGTCCTAATATAATTAGAATTTTACTTGGGTGGGACGGGCTAGGTCTTGTATCTTACTGTTTAGTAATTTATTATCAAAATGAAAAATCATCTAATGCTGGAATATTAACGGCTTTATCTAATCGTGTAGGGGATGTTGCTATTTTATTAACTATTGCTTGAATATTAAATTATGGTAGTTGAAGTTACATTTTTTATATGGATTGTATTAATGAGGATCCTAATATATTATTTATTTCTTATTTGGTTGTTTTAGCGGCTATAACAAAAAGTGCACAAATTCCTTTTTCTTCTTGACTTCCTGCTGCTATAGCAGCTCCTACTCCTGTGTCATCTTTAGTTCATTCTTCAACCTTAGTGACTGCTGGGGTTTATTTATTAATTCGTTTTTCTAACTGTTTAGATTCAACAGTAATGAGATTACTTTTAATTGTTTCAAGTCTTACTATATTTATATCTGGGCTTAGAGCTAATTATGAGACAGACCTAAAGAAAATTATTGCTTTATCTACATTAAGACAGTTAGGGTTAATAATTAGGATTATTTCATTGGGGGAGTCATCACTAGGATTTTTTCATTTACTAAGTCATGCCTTATTTAAAGCATTATTATTTATATGTGCTGGCAGATTTATTCACAATTTGATTAATTGTCAAGATATTCGTTATATGGGTTGTATTTTTATTAGTATACCTCTTACTTGTGTTTTATTTAATATTTGTAATCTTTCTCTTTGTGGGTTGCCTTTTTTAGCTGGGTTTTATTCTAAGGATTTAATTTTGGAGTCTGTATCTATAATAAGGTTAAATATTGTTATTTATTTTATTTATTTTGTTTCTACCGGGTTAACTGTTAGTTATAGAATTCGCTTATTTTATTATAGTATATTTGGAGATTTTAATTTTTTGTCGTTTAGTGCTCTTAACAAGGAAAGTTTAACAATATTGACTGGTATATTAGGTTTAATTATATTAGTGGTAACAGGGGGGAGATTTCTTAGCTGGTTAATTATGCCTTTTCCTTATTTTATTTGTCTTTCTTTTTTTATAAAAATAATGACTTTATTTGTGGTTTTATTAGGCGGTTGAATTGGGTATCAAGTTTCTTTAATAGAGTTGAGTAAAACTTTACCTAGTTTATCTAGTTTTCGAAAAATTTTATTTGTCGCCTTAATATGGAATATGCCTTTTCTATCAACAGTAGGATTTAATTTTACTGTATTAAGTTCAGGTAGTTTATATTATAAGTTTATTGATCAAGGTTGGTTGGAATATATTGGAAGCCAAAATATTTATAATAATTTGACTTATTTATCTTTAAAAATTACTAAATTATTTTCTAATAGTTTAAAAAATCTTTTAATAATTTTTATTATTTTAATCATTATAATGGTTATTTTCTTATATTTAAATAGCTTAATATAGAGCTTAACACTGAAGATGTTAAGGTGATTTATAATCTTTAAATAACTTACAGAATATTCTTCATTTTTGTAATGAAACTACAAGGTTTTTTTTAAACTATGTAAATAGAAATAATAACAGAATTTCACTGCTAAAAGTTAAGGTTAGAAGCCTTTCTTTGGGTGTCTTATTTCTTTAGTTGGAATTAAATTCATTGGTATCATTAACAGTGACATACCTCTTTTTGGTTTCAACTAAAAATAAGGATGAGTTAACATCTAAGATTAGGTCGAAACTAATTACAAAAATTTTGCTTCTCATTTAAGATAAACTGATTCAGTACCTTCTAAGTGCAAGTTAGATATTATTAATAACTATTATCCTATTTTGATCATTCTAAGGCTCCTTGATTTCATTCATGATAAAGTCCACCTAATAGGATAAAAATAAATGCTAATGAAATGATTATAATTTGCCTTGTATTACATGTTTTGAAAATTAAAATAATTGGTAGGATTAAGGTAATTTCGATATCAAAAATTAAAAAAATGATTGCAATTAGAAAGAATTGTAATGAGAATGGGACTCGTGCTGATGAGGTTGGATCAAATCCACACTCAAAAGGGGAATTTTTTTCTCGGTCTGAAAAAGTTTTTTTTGATAGGATTGATGTTAACATTATAATTAATATTCCCAATCCTATTAAAAATATTATAGTACTAAAAATTATTAATATTATTTATACTACGAGTAGATCTTTTGATTGGAAGTCAAATATAATTATTATACTATATAAATATCTACCTCATCAGTAAATTGAAATATAAAGAAACAATCAGACAACGTCTACAAAATGTCAATATCATGCGGCAGCTTCAAATCCAAAATGGTGAAATTTTGAGAAGTGATTATTTAAATGTCGTATAAAACATACGAATAAAAATAATGTTCCAATAATAACGTGTAATCCGTGGAATCCAGTTGCTATAAAAAATGAGGATCCGTAAACAGCGTCTGCAATTGAAAAAGGGGCTTCAATATACTCATATGCTTGGAGTATAGTAAAATATACTCCTAATAAAATAGTTAAAGCTAATCCTTGAGCTGTTTGGTTATAATTATTTTCTATTAAAGCATGATGAGCCCATGTTACAGTAATTCCTGATCTTAATAAGATTAAAGTGTTTAATAAAGGAATTTCTACTGGGTTAAATGGTGCAATCCCCTTTGGGGGTCAAATTATACCAATTTCTACCGATGGCCTTAATCTTCTATGAAAAAATCCTCAGAAGAAAGAAATAAAAAAAAAAATTTCTGAAGTAATAAATAGGATTATTCCTCAGCGTAAGCCTAAAGTTACTTTTATAGTGTGATGACCTTGGAAAGTTCCTTCTCGGGTAACATCTCGTCATCATTGGTACATGATTAAAATTGTAATTATAAGTCCGATTAAAATTAAATTATTTTGTTGTAAGTGGAATCATTTAATAAGTCCAATTATTGTTCTTATAGCTCCTAAAGCACCATACAATGGTCAGGGGCTTACGTCTACTAGATGGAAGGGGTGATTTTTATGTAATGACATTAATTTACTTCTCTGGAGTATAAAGTAGTTAATACAGCAAATACGTAGGACTGGATAATTGATACAGCAGACTCTAAAATTAATAATGCTAATTGAGTAATAATTAATAAATTTATTATTTTCACGGATAATGATCTGCCTGTATTTCCTAATAATGTTATTAATAAATGCCCTGCAATTATATTTGCTGTTAATCGGACTGCAAGAGTTCCAGGTCGAATTATATTTCTAATTGTTTCAATACATACTATGAAAGGTATTAGAATTGAGGGTGTTCCTTGTGGTACAAGGTGGGCTAATATATGGGTAGTATTATTTAATCATCCATAAATTATAAATCTCAATCATATAGGAAGGGCTAAAGATAACCTTAAACATAAATGTCTTGTTCTTGTAAAAATGTAAGGGAATAGTCCTAAGAAATTGTTAAATAGGATTAGTGAGAATAATCTAATAAAAATTATAGCTCTTCCTTTTATTTTAGGGGTTTTAGTTAAAATTTTAAATTCATTATATAAGGTCTTATTAATTAAATTTCATAGAAATGAAATTCGCGAAGGAATTAATCAAAATGAAATTGGGATAATTATAAGGCCTAGAAAAGTTCTTAATCAATTTAATGATAAGTTAAATCTTGTTGAGGGATCAAAGGATGAGAATAAGTTTATTATCATTTTCAATTAACAATATTTATTTGTTTATTTATCATGGAAGGCTTAGATGGCTGATAACGAGTTCTATAGTAATTAATAATAGTGAAGATAATTAGTGTAAGTGAAAATGTAATAAATAGTATTAATCAACTTAAGGGGGCTATTTGAGGGATTAAAAACTATCTAGTGATAATTTTAGCTTGACAAGCTAATGTTATTATTTAACTAAGTTTTTCATTAGAAGTAATTGCTATTTTACTATGTTATGGTTTAAGAGACCATTGCTTGCTTTCAGCCATCTAATGATGAATTTTCTACTCATGAAATAAAGGATGATGGGGATACACTTTCTATTACAATAGGCATGAATCTATGGTTAGCTCCGCAAATTTCTGAACACTGACCAAAAAATAATCCTGCTCGATTAATTAAAAATCTAATTTGGTTTAATCGTCCTGGGGTAGCATCAATTTTAACTCCTAATGCAGGGATAGTTCAGGAATGAATGACATCAGCAGCTGTGACTAATATTCGAATTTGCGTATTATAAGGCAAAATAATACGGTTATCTACATCTAATAAGCGAAAATGGTAGGTTTCTATTTGTATAGTAGGAATTATGTATGAGTCAAATTCAAAATTTTTGAAGTCTGAATATTCATATGATCAATATCATTGGTGCCCAATTGATTTAATTGAAATTAAAGGATTCTTGATTTCGTCAATCAAATATAATAATTGTAATGAGGGTAAAGCAATAAAAATAAGGGTTACTGCTGGTAGAATAGTTCAAATTAGCTCAATTGTTTGGCCTTCTAAAAGGAATCGGTTTACTTGTTTATTGAAAAATAATTCTACTAATAAATATCCCACTATAATAGTGATTATCAATAGAATTGAAAGGGCATGGTCATGAAAAAAAATTAATTGTTCTATTAATGGGGAAATTCTATCTAAAGTTAGTGTAGGGTTTCATGTAGCGATTTCTAAAAAAAGGTTAAACTTTATATATGGGGTTTAAATCCATTGCACTAATCTGCCATATTAGAAATTAGTTAAAATAGGTAATTCAGAATAACTATGCTCTGCTGGTGGGGTATTTTGTAATCACTCAATTGATGTGGGTATATTTAAGGGGAAAAGTCTTTTTCGTATTGATGAAAATCTTTCTCAAATAATAAATACTATTATTATAGTTCCTAAAAAGGAGATTAAGGACCCAATAGATGAAATGATGTTTCATCTTAGGTAAGCATCAGGATAATCTGAGTAGCGTCGTGGTATTCCTCTTAATCCCAGAAAATGTTGTGGGAAAAAGGTTATATTAACTCCAATAAATATTACAGTGAATTGAATTTTTAATCACTTTTCGTTTAGTGTTAAACCTGTAAATAAAGGGTATCATTGAATAAATCCTCCTATAATTGCGAAGACTGCCCCTATAGAAAGAACATAATGAAAATGGGCTACTACGTAATAGGTGTCATGTAAAATAATATCAATTGAGGAATTAGCTAGAATAACTCCCGTTAATCCCCCTATTGTGAAAAGGAATACAAATCCTAAGGCCCACATTATTGAAGGAGATCAATTTATTTGTGTCCCGTGAAGCGTTGCTAATCATCTGAAAATTTTAATTCCGGTAGGGACAGCAATAATTATAGTTGCTGAGGTAAAATATGCTCGTGTATCAACGTCTATTCCTACAGTAAATATATGGTGAGCTCAAACAATAAATCCTAATAAACCAATTGCAAGTATAGCATAAATTATTCCTAAGGTTCCAAATGTTTCCTTTTTTCCTCTCTCTTGCCTAATAATATGTGAAATTATTCCAAACCCAGGAAGAATTAAAATGTAAACTTCTGGGTGTCCAAAGAATCAAAATAAATGCTGGTAAAGGATAGGGTCTCCCCCTCCTGCTGGATCAAAGAAGGAAGTGTTTAGATTTCGATCAGTCAGTAATATAGTAATTGCTCCTGCTAATACAGGAAGAGATAATAAAAGAAGAAGGGCTGTAATAGCAACAGATCATACAAATAAAGGCATTCGATCTAAGGTTATTCCTAATGTTCGTATGTTAATTACTGTAGTAATAAAGTTGATTGCTCCTAAAATTGAGGAGATTCCAGCTAAATGAAGGCTGAAAATAGCTAGATCAACAGAAGCTCCTCTATGAGCAATATTAGCTGCTAGAGGAGGGTAAACGGTTCAACCAGTTCCTGCTCCTCTTTCCACTAAACTTCTTATTAATAAAAGGGTCAAAGAAGGAGGGAGGAGTCAGAATCTTATGTTATTTATTCGAGGGAAAGCTATATCAGGGGCGCCTAGTATTAATGGGACTAGCCAATTACCGAATCCCCCTATTATAATAGGTATTACTATGAAAAAAATTATGATGAAGGCATGAGCTGTGACAATTACATTGTAAATTTGGTCGTTTCCAATTAAGGCTCCAGGATTTCCTAATTCTGCTCGAATTAAAAGACTTAAAGCTGTTCCTACTATTCCAGATCATGCTCCGAAAATGAAGTATAAAGTACCAATGTCTTTGTGATTAGTCGAAAATAGCCACTTATTCGTTAAAATGGCCGAGTTAGGCGGTAAATTGTAAATTTACTTACGAGGGTTGAACCTCTTTTGACAGGTCTTATATTCAATAATGATATTAAATTGCAAATTTAAAGGAGGGGTTCCCCTAAGGCTTAAAGGGGGGGGGGCCTTTGTTTACAGCTTTGAAGGCTGTTAGTTTAATTTAACTTAAATCCTTAATTTTTAATTTAAACTAAACGTTATTGTGTATGTGATTAGTCTTATTAAAACTAATGTGTTAATGGTTAGAAAAGCCTTTTCTTCTGGTTTGTTCAACTTAAAATTGATTGTTACTGGGGGGTTTCTGAATAGGAAGCTTGTTATTGCGATTCGTAAGTAGTAGTATAAGGTAATTAAAGCTATTAAAATGATAATTAATCTTATCAAATAAGCCTGGTTATTAATTAACGACTGAACTACTATTCATTTGGGTAAGAATCCAATAAAAGGAGGGGTTCCCCCTAATGATAAAAAATTTATTATGAAAATAATTTTCAGATATGGGTTGAATTGTATAATTATTGGAATTTGTCTTATTTGGGATATTTTGTATAGTCTAAATATTCGGATCATTAAAACATTTATGACTGAGTAGATTGTGAAGTATAAAAGCCAAATTTTTTCAGCGAATAGTATAATTGCTAATATCCATCCTATGTGATTAATTGATGAGAATGCTATGATTTTTCGTAATCTGGTTTGATTTAAGCCTATAATTCTACCAATGATAACTGATATTAAGATGGAAATTGTTATCATTATTGGTAGTTTTCTATTTATTAGTAAAATTATCGGAGCAATTTTTTGTCAGGTTAGTAAGATTAATGCGTTATTTCATGAGGCTCCAGTAATAACTTCAGGGAATCAGAAATGTAAAGGGGCTGCTCCGGTTTTTATTAATAGTCTCATTGTCATTAGCATGTCAGGGGTGCTAATGATATTTAGACTTGAATTAATTCACCTTTGGCTGTTGATTATCAGGATTGAGGTTAACAATACAATTGAGGCTAGAGCTTGGGTAATGAAATATTTTAATGCGGCTTCTGATGATCGCGGGTTAGTTTTACTAATTATTAGTGGGATAATAGATAATAGGTTGATTTCTAATCCTATTCACATTCCAAGTCAGGAATTGGATGAGATAGTAATTAATGTGCCTACTATTAAGCTTATTAAGAAGGTGATTTTATATAAGGGGGTAATTAAAAAGAGAAGGATTAGGACCTTCATATAAGGGGTATGAGCCCACCAGCTTGGTTAGCTTATCTTTTTATGTTTAAGTATATGATGTACATAGGTTTTTGATACCTGTGGGAATGGTTTAAATCCATTAGACATAGTGATAATGAAGGTAATTGCTTAGTACATGATCTATTCTATCAAAATAGCCCTTTATTCAGGCACTTCATT